TTAGACTTAAGGGATCTTTTTAAAAACTTTGAAGGTTTTGGTTTATATAACTTAAAGTCTAAAGTTATAATGAATAACAGAGGGACTCTTAAAAGTCCTACGGTGTTAATAAAATCTAAGATGGTAGAAAATTTGAGAGGGTTTATTGTAAATGAGGTTGTAGAGGAGAAGATAAATAAATATGAGTATAGTATTCGAATATAAAAAAATAACCTAATAAAGGTTCCTATAATTAAGATTATAGGCAGAAAATATGAATTCAATTCAGTGAGTTGTTGGATTACTATAAGTTTAGGAATAAACCCTGAAAAAGGCGGTAAGCCAGCTAAAGACAGAAAGGATAGAGAGAAGATGATATTTGATGTGGAGTCACTATATAGGAAGGTGGAAGGCATATTGTCGGCATTTAGTAGGTAAAAAGTTAAGGAAATAGTTCTAAGGATTATTGAGTAAGTAAAAAAATAGATTCACCATAAAGGTGTAGACACAGTTATAGCTGTGATGAACCATCTTATATGAGAAATAGAAGAATAGGCTAAGATCTTACGTAAGTTTAGTTGATTGAACCCTCCTAGTGAACCTACTAGAATAGAGGAAAATAAATATAAGTATAGAATAGATTTATTAAAAAAAATTGGAATAAGTAGTATAGGCCCAATTTTTTGGATTGTTATTAAAGTGAAGGCTGTAGGCCAGCTTAATCCTTCAATTAAGGCTGGTATTCATTGATGAGTAGGGGCTGCGGCTACTTTTAGTATTAATGCTATTGTGATTAATATGTATACAGTAGGGGTGTGTAACGGGTGAAATAGGACTGGTATAATGATAAAGATTGAGGCAGAGGCCTGAATAAGGAAGTATTTAATGATAGATTCAGTGTTGTATTTATTCTGTCTTTTTAATATTAGAGGAATGAAGGTTAGAAGGTTTACTTCTAGGGATAGTCAAATTATAAATCAGGAGGATGATGATATAAGTAGTAAAATGGACAAAAGTAAAGAACTTCTTAGGATAAACCAAGGTAAAGCAAGAATAATCATTAGTGAATAGATAATAAGTGATAACTACTAGAGTTGGCCTCTGATAAGTGCTTTCAAGGCAATTGTTTTAAACTTAGTAGTTTTAATACGGTAGTTATTAAAAGAGATAGGTCATAGGAGGATTATGAGCCCTCTAGCTTAAATAGCTTATCTTTTAAGATAAAGGTGAGTACATGTCTATTACATCAAAATAACCCTTTTATCAGGCACTTTATCTATAGTTGGTGTTAATAAGGTGAATTATTAAAGGTGTTTAGATTATCTCATATTTTATGAGTTAGAGGGTTTAATATAAAATAAATAAAGTATAAAGAGGTCAAGATTTGACCTGTAAGTACGTAAGGGGGTTCTACGGGGCGCATGCCGATTCAAGTGAGTAAGATAAAGATAAAGATGAATAATCAGAAAATTAATTTATTTAGGGGATAGAATGAGGTGCTTTTTATTTTAGATATCGTAGTTAGCGGTGGAATGTATAAGATTAGAACTGACAAAAGCAAAGCAATAACTCCACCTAATTTATTAGGAATAGAGCGTAGGATAGCATAAGCAAATAAAAAGTACCATTCTGGTTGAATATGGTGAGGAGTAGCTGATATATCAGCTACTGTAAAATTTTCATTATCTCCTAGTGTTAAAGGGTAATATAGACAGAATAATAAGAATAGCCTGGATACAAACAATACACCTAATAAGTCTTTAATAGAGAAGTAAGGATGAAGGAAGATTTTATCTCTATTTGAGACTAGTCCTAATGGGTTATTTGATCCGGTTTCATGGAGAAGAGTAATATGTGCTACAACTAAGGCTAGAATAATAAAAGGAAGTAGAAAATGGAAGGTAAAGAATCGTGATAAAGTAGGATTGTGGACTGAGGTACCTCCTCAGATAAGTTGAATCAGGGATTTACCTACATAAGGTACTTCAGAGAATAAGTTAGTAATTACTGAGGCACCTCAATAAGATATTTGATTTATAGGGAGAACATAACCTAGGAAGGCTGTGGCTATTGTTATTAATAAAATTATTACTCCTGTAAATCATGTTGGTATAAATAAGAATGATCTATAATATAATCCTCGTCCGATATGTAAATACATACAAATGAAGAATAAAGAAGCTCCGTTAGCATGAATATAGCGGATAAATCATCCTTTTTGCGAGGTTTCTATAAGATATGTGAGTAGGGTAAATCTGGTTTCTATGCCGGAAGAGTATGCACAAGCTAGTAGCACTCCTGTTACAATTTGGATTATTAAACAGAGTGACAATAGAGAACCAAAGTTTCATATGTACGAGATATTAGCAGGGGCGGGTAAAGATACTAATGTTGAATCTATAATTCTTAAGAAAGGAGATTTTTTTGCTAGCTGAGTTATCATTAGGCTCGTAAAGGTTTGTTAGATAGGGATGTAAGTTTAACAGATAGGATTAACACTACTAGAAGGTACAGGATTAAGAATAGAGTAAAATAAATCCATGATGGGGTGTATGGTTTATAGGTAAGTATATAAGTGTTAAAGGAGGTATCAATTTGGAAGGTGGAGGTAGATATATAAAATAATACGGGTGTTCATAATATTAATGTTGAAGTTAATGAAAGACCTAAGATATAAGAGGGGTAAGGCGGGGTAATTTCATTAGAGGCTATTGAGGCAGTGTAAATAAAAATAATTATCATTCCTCTAACAAATAATATTAGCAAGATATAAGAGTACCAAGGTGTAGGTGCTGCAATGAAAAGGGTAACAGCTAAGAGACTAGCTTGAGCTACTAAAGATAAGGCTATAAATAAAGAGTGTTGTAGGTATACAAAGATAATAGTGATTATAGTTAATATAAAAGATATAAAGGTTAACATTACAGAATATAGTTTAATTAAAATAATGGCATTGGGGTCCATAGAAGGTTACCCTATTCTGAAAGTTTGGGGAGGACCTTTTTTAACTTACAAGGTTAAAGTTTTATGTTAAACTACCAAACCGAATGAGAAGATTGAGAATAGGTTTGGTAATTATATTAATAGGTGGTCTATTTAAGGTAGCTGTAAACTATAATCGTCTATTAAATAGATTACTTAGATTAGAGTTAGCTAGGTTAAGGTTGTATGGGCTAGGAATACTTTTTTTTTGGTGTTCTCTGGAGGAGGTTTTTGTTTTATTATATTTTTTAGTGATAATAGTCTGTGAAGGGGTTTTAGGTTTAACTTTATTAGTATTGGTAATACGAAGACATAGGTCTGATATAATAATGATGGCTAATTGTAGGGTTTGTTAGGATTAAGATTAAGGTTAGTAGGAGTTCTTGTATTTAGTAGTATATGAGGTGAATGGGCTACAGTAATACTTGTATTAATCTGGTTTTTTACTATAAGAAGGTGAGATTTTTTTTTATTCAAAATAGGAAGGGGCTTTGAGATAGACAGGATTAGGTATAGTTTAGTTATTTTAAGCCTGTGAGTGTTGGTTTTTTCGGTATTAGGAAGGGGTAAAGTCAAATTGATGGAGGGGAACTCAGAGTTCATAGGTTTGGTTAGGAGGTTGTGCTTAGCTTTAGTATTAAGGTTTTCTTTTTCTGATTATATATTGTTTTATTTAAGATTTGAAACAAGTTTGATTCCTGTTTTAATATTAATTTTAGGTTGAGGGTACCAGCCCGAGCGTGCTCGGGCTGGTACTTATATATTAATATATACTTTATTAGCTTCTTTACCTTTATTTTATATAATTTTGAATATAAAGTGAAGTGGAGGAAGGTTATATATATACTTTCCTATAAAGGATCCTTATATTTCTGGTGGTATAAAATTAGCTTATATTGGAGCTTTTTTAGTTAAGTTTCCTATATACAGGGTCCATGTATGATTACCAAAGGCTCATGTGGAGGCCCCCATAGCTGGTTCTATACTTTTAGCTGGGGTTTTACTTAAGTTAGGAGGATATGGTTTATTACGGATACTACCATATTTATCTGGAGCTGGTTACATACTTAGTTCTGTAATAATTTCTATTAGATTATGGGGGGGCTTTTTTGTTAGATTAGTTTGTTTACGCCAGTTAGATATTAAAGTACTAATTGCCTATTCTTCGGTAGTTCATATAAGTGGATGTATTAGTGGTCTGTTGGTGTTAAGGGAGTGAGGGTATAAAGGAAGTGTGGCTATAATGGTAGGACATGGGTTATGTTCTTCTGGTTTATTTTATATAGCGAATGTAGTGTATGAACGAACTGGAAGGCGTAGGATAATAGTTAGTAAAGGTTTAGTTAATAGAATGCCTATAATAAGATTTTGATGGTTTATATTGTTGTCTGCCAATATAGCAGCACCACCCACACTTAATTTAGTTGGAGAAGTTATATTAATTATAAGAATTTTGAGTTGGTGTAAGGTGAGGGGACTGATTTTAAGGGTTCTTTCATTTTTTAGGGCTTGTTATAGCTTATATTTATTTTCTTTAAGTCAACATGGAGGGTATTTATACTCTAAAAAGGGGTTTTATAGAGGGCGAGTAATAGAGTATTCTGTAGCATTTATACATTGAGCACCTTTAAATTTAGTAATTTTAATGAGAGGTTGAGTTGTATGTCTGTGTAGTTTATATAAAATATTACATTGTGGTTGTGAGGAAGTTGACACCTAAGACAATTATATATATTGATTAAGTATTTAAGTGATAAATTTAGTTTATAGCTATAAGTAATACACTAAATAAAATAGGGCGGGGCCATGGACCAGGTCGAAGTTGGTAGTAATATTACTTCTATTTTAAAATTTATATTTTAAGACTAATAAATATAAATAAGATGGCTGAGTAAGCGGTAAATTGTAAATTTATTAACGGGTTTCCTCTTATTAGTAAGGAGGGTTTAAAAGGGGTATTTAGTTATAGATTCTATTTAATTTTGGTACTAGTAAGGGTAGCTTTCATTACATTAGTAGAGCAAAAGGTATTGGGGAGGGCCCAAATTCGAGTAGGGCCTAATAAGGTAGGGTATATTGGAATTTTTCAGCCTTTTGCTGATGCTGTCAAATTATTTAGGAAGGAGTCTGTAAATTTACAGATAGTAAATTTTTTTATTTATATAATAGCCCCTAGTATAGCTTTAGCTATTATACTAGTATTATGAGTGGTGCTTCCTTGGCCAGAAGGGGGACTTGATTTTAGAATAGGGGTACTTTTTTTTATTTGCGTTAGAGGGTTGGGAGTGTACCCTATTTTAGGGAGGGGTTGGTCTTCCAATTGTAAGTATTCCCTTTTAGGTAGGTTACGAGCTGTAGCTCAGATAGTGTCATATGAAGTTAGATTGGTAGTAGTATTTTTAAGATTAATCTGGTTGAGTGGTTCATTTAATATAGAATTTATCTTGATTGAGCGACTTATGGTTTATGGTATTTTTATAGTATTCCCTTTGAGATTGATTTGGTTTGTATCTAGGTTGGCTGAAATAAACCGAACACCTTATGATTTCGCTGAAGGTGAGTCAGAACTTGTTTCTGGATTTAACACTGAGTATGGGTCTGGCGGATTTACTTTGATTTTTATGGCAGAGTATGCAGGACTTTTATTTATGAGAATATTTTTTTCCTTATTATTCTTAAGAAGAGGTGAAATGGATTTAAGTTTAGTAATTAAGGGGGTAGGTGTAAGGTTTATATTTATTTGTGTACGAGGTGCAATACCTCGTTATCGATATGATAAATTGATAAATTTGGCTTGGAAAAGATTTTTACCCTGCTCATTAATATTTTTTATATTTTATATTTACTTAGGAAGTGTTTTAGTTTAAGTGGTATAGTTGTAATTTATCTTAGTGTATTGAGCACGTAAAATTTTGATTTTTAAGGTAAGTTATTAGATAAAGATATACTCTTTAGAGTTGTAGTATATTGTTATAAGATGTAGCAGTAAGTGCTATAGGGAGATTAGAAGTCTCTGTTAACATCTTAAAGTAGACTAGTGTTCTTTTTAAGTGCAAATTAAATATTCTTATAAATTACTACTTCATAGCCAATTTAAGGCCCCCTGTTTCCATTCATGGACTACTCCTACTAATAGAATTAGAGTCACGATAAGTCCTCCTACACTAGGAGGTAGGAGAGGTTGATTTAATAGATAGCCTAATGGGAGGAGAAGAGCGATCTCTACTTCGAAGATTAAAAAAATTAATGTGATATGAAAGAATCGTAGGCTAAAAGGGGAGCGGGCTTTTTTTTGAGGATCAAAGCCACATTCATAAGGAGATCGGGTTTCCTTGGACTTAGTGTGTTTTGAGCTAATACCTAGCATTAATATTGTAAGAATTGTTACAAGTAATACGATAATAGTAGTGACGAATAGTAGAAGGGTTATTACATAAATTTAAGATTAAGCTTAAATATATAATGTATGTAGGCTCCTCATCAGTAAATGGAAACGAATAGGAATAATCAAACAACATCTACAAAATGTCAGTACCAAATAGAGGCCTCAAGACCGAAATGGTGATCTCTTGAGAAATGGCCTACTTGTAGTCGAGCTAAGCTGACTAGTAGTAGGGCTGAGCCAATAAGAACATGGAGGCCATGAAATCCTGTAGCTAGAAAAAAGGTTGAACCATAGACTGAGTCTGCCATAGAAAACGGAGCTTCTTTATATTCATATGCTTGAAGAATAGTGAAATAATATCCTAAGATAACAGTGATTAAAAGTCCTTGTGTAGCTTGGGAGTGTGATTTTTCAATTAAGGCATGATGGGCCCATGTAACTGAAACTCCTGATGCTAAGAGGGTTGCTGTGTTTAGGAGAGGGATTTGGAAAGGATTAAAAGGAATAATATAGGATGGTGGCCAGGAAGACCCAATCTCTAAGGTTGGGTTTAGCCTTCTATGGAAAAAAGCCCAGAAAAATGAAAAGAAAAACATGACTTCTGAGATGATAAATAGGATTATTCCTCATTTTATATTAATTGTGACTTTATTGGTATGAAGACCTTGGAGTGTAGCTTCTCGAGATATATCACGTCATCATTGAGCTCTTGATAGTAAAATACTTAGTAAGCCAATAATAAGTAGTTGTGGACTGAACAAGTGAAATCATTTTACTAGGCCTGAGGTAGAGAGTAAGGCTCCTACAGAGGCTATTAAAGGTCAAGGACTTTTTTCTACTAAATGGAAGGGGTGATTATGGTTTGACATTATTATTTAGCTTCTGATAGGTATAAAGTGGCTAAAGTAGCAAACACATAAGCTTGAATAAATGATACTGCTAGTTCTAGTATAAATAAAGCAATTTGAGCTATATTTAGTAAAGGGGACCATAGAATGGGGGTGAATGCAGTAGCGGATCTAAGTAGCTCAAGAAGAAGATGGCCTGCAATTATGTTTGCTGCAAGTCGTACGGCTAGAGTTCCTGGCCGAATTAGAAGTCTAACGGATTCAATTAAAACTATAAAAGGTATTAGAATAGGAGGGGTCCCTATTGGGATTATATGGGCTAGCATATTATTGGTGTTGTTAAATATTGAAAATAGAGTAATAGCTAATCATATAGTTAAAGCTAATGATAAGGTGAATCTTAGGTGACTTGTAGCTGTAAATACATAAGGTAGAAGACCTGGAACGTTATTAAATATAATTAGGTAAAATAAAGATAAAGGAAGTAAGGTTAGGTAAGGATATTTAGCTAGTAATAAGCTAAATTCTATAAATAATATTAAAACTCTTTTTTTAAATAGCAAGGTTAATCGATTAACTGTAGTTCAATAATATATAGGGTTAAATAAGAATACAAGAGCTATAGAAAACCAATTAAAAGAAGCAAAATAAGGTGTTGAAGGGTCAAAGATCGAGAATAGATTAGTTATCATGGTCAAGAAGGGGAATAGACAAGTTTACTGGGCATAGTAAAAGAGCTTGAATAACTAACTGAATAAAAGTACATAAAGATTGAGACTGTTATTAATAATAAGAACATAAAGTTAAAAAATGAAAATCATAGGAGAGGTGCTATTTGAGGTATAAAGAGGCACTTAGAGTAATATTAGTCTGACAAGCTAAAGTTATTATTTAACTAGCATCTTTCACTAAAAGTGTTGTCACTATAATAAATTTAAAAGATTTACACTATATTTCAGTCATTCAGTGAAGATTTGATAGGTCAGGATGAAGCTCATGTTAGAAAGATATTTATAGGGACAGCTTCAATTTTAATTGGTATAAATCTGTGGTTAGACCCGCAAATTTCTGAGCATTGTCCATAAAAAGACCCAACTCGGTTGATTAAAAAGGATAAGGAATTTAATCGTCCAGGGACAGCATCAGCTTTTACTCCTAGAGAAGGCAATGCCCAAGCATGGATAACATCATTACTAGTGGCGATAAGTCGGATTTTTGTATTTGTCGGTAGGACTAAGGAGTTATCTGTTTCTAGTAGTCGCGAAAAGAATAAAGTATCTTGAGATAAAGGAGATATATAAGATTCAAATTCAATATTAGGAAAATCAGAATATTCATAGGATCAAAATCATTGGTTACCGATAGCTTTTACTGTTATATCTGGGGTGAAAGGGTCATCTAGAAGGTACAAAACTTGTAAAGAAGGTAATGTGATTCATAGAAGGATGAATACTGGAGCTATCGTTCATGTAATCTCAATAATTTGATCTTGTAAAAGGTACCGATCTGTTAAGTTAAATAGGCATAGGGTCGTTAGATTTAATCCTACGAGAGTTAAGATTAAAGTTATGATAGCTATGGTGAAATCATGGAATATAGTTAAATGCTCTATGATAGGGGAAGCTCTGTCTTGAAAAGATAATATAGATCAAGTTGGAATTACCAATATGATTATATAGGACTTAATTCTATAACATTATTGCTATATTGGCATAGTGATAATATAAGTTGCATGGAGTATATAAGGAGGGGTTGTAAGATTTATATTTATTTTTTTTTAGGCCTCTTATTAAGTGCTATGTCATGATTAGCTTTCTTCTTTATGGTAATCTATTTAGATAAAAGTTATTTTATTGAATGAGAGCTGTACTTTTATAATAGCTCTTTGATGAGGGTGAGATTGATTTTTGATTGAATAAGATGTTTATTTATATTTACCGTATGTTTAATCAGAAGAGGAATCAGTTTATACAGAATATATTATATGAGTGAAGAAGACAACTATATTCGTTTTTTTTTTATTTTATTTTTTTTTATGTGTTCAATGGGATTTCTGATTATCAGACCTAACTTGATTAGATTACTATTAGGATGAGATGGTCTTGGTTTAACTTCTTATGCTTTAATTATTTTTTATCAGAGTGAAAGGTCAGGCTCAGCAGGTATATTAACTATTTTAAGTAATCGAATTGGGGATGTTGCTATTTTAATCAGAATTGGGTTGGTTTTGGTAAAAGGAGGCTGAAACTTTATTTATTTAGATGATTTAGGCGGGTCTTTAGTAGTAAGGCTTATTATTTTAGCAGGGCTAACTAAAAGAGCCCAGATACCATTTTCTGCTTGACTACCTGCTGCTATAGCAGCACCTACACCTGTATCAGCTTTAGTACATTCTTCAACTTTAGTGACTGCTGGGGTTTATTTGCTAATTCGATTTAGTGAGGTGGTTAATAGATCTGGATTGGGAAAATATTTGTTTTATATTTCAATTATAACTATATTTATGGCTGGATTAAGGGCTAATTTTGAAATGGACTTGAAAAAAGTAATTGCTTTATCAACCCTAAGACAATTAGGGTTGATGATAATAATTTTAAGGGCGGGATGTAGAGAGTTAGCATTTTTTCATTTAATTAGCCATGCTATATTTAAGTCTACGTTATTTATATGCAGGGGATGTATTATTCATGAGAGAGGGGGGTGACAAGATTTACGAACAATAAGAGGGTTAGTAAATAGTAGACCTTTGTTAAGAGTAGTACTTAATATTGTGAATATAGCATTATGTGGAGTTCCTTTTTTAGCCGGGTACTACTCAAAAGATTTAATTTTAGAGGTAGGCTTAGGAGGGATAAGGGGGTTTGCAAGTGTAATTTTAGTAGGTTTGGCCACAGGTTTGACTGTATCTTATAGATTACGTTTATTATATAGAAGGCTAGATTCAAGAGGTAAGGGTTGTAGGTTAATAGGGAGGGGTGATATAAATATAGTAGTTATTATTTCTGTCAGAGGATTGTTATTTTCTAGAGTTATCAGAGGTTTTGTACTATCTTGAGTAGTAGTACCTAGTGCTGATATAAGGGTGGTGTTAGGGTTTTCTTTAAAATATCTTGTGTTTATTGTAAGATTTATTTTTAGGGTTGGTGTTTTTTTTGAGGTTAGAGAAATTAGTAATGTTTATAATAGCATGTTGATTTTAATTTGATTAAAAAAATCTTTAAGTCAAATGTGGTTTATGCCTAATATTAGTGGAGCTTTAATAGGTAGTACTTACTTGTATAGCGGTGAGTTGAGGTTTAAAAATATAGATGGAGGGTGAATTGAGTTTTATGGAAGAGGTAGGGGACACAAATTAGTTATAAATATAGGGAGTTTGATTCAGACAGGGCAGAAAAGTATTGTTGTAAGGAGGTACCTTGTTAGAATTTATTTGATAATTATAGTGGCAATGTACAGGGTTACTTAAGATATAGTATTGAATAATGATTTAATTGGTAAGTCGGAGGTAATTATCGTGTTTTTAAAATGGATATCTTTGTCTTGAAAGGACAATATGTTTAGTACACTATAAAAACGGTTGGATATAATTCAATTAAGCTCATTAACGGTGAGTTACCTCTATTTGGTTTCAACCAGATTGGATATATAAATAATTATTACGAGTGTAAATTAAATTTATTAGTATTTTTTTTTTTTATTAAAAAATTTTTTAATAAATAAAAATTTGATTTTGATTTTTATGGCAGTAATATGGGAAATTTATATATAAAATTTTTGTTCTTATAGTATTGTTGATTGTTAGATTTAAGTAGTTTATAATATTTGTAATTAATTTAAGTTAGCAAAGTTACTCAAATAAGGTAGGTAAAATTTGTGCCAGCATCTGCGGTTAGACTAAGTACTTGAATTGCTATGGTTAAGTGAGATAATGGTTTAGTAAAGTTAAGTAAATACTTGGGTGAAATCTAGTAAAATAAGAATTTAGTACTTAGGCTTTTATTTAAATTGATAAATAAAAATAGGATTAGAGACCCTAGTATAATCAATTAAACAGGTCTTAGAGGATTAAAGATAAAATTAAAAAATTTGGCGGCTTTTAGTTATTAGGGGAATTTGCTACTGGATCGATAATCCTCGTTATATTTTATTAAATTTAGTTTTGTATACCGTCGTCTAAGTGATTTTGTTAAAAATAATTGCTTTAATAATTGATTATATGTTAGATCAAGGTGCAGATATAGTTTAAGGGTAGTTAATTACAATAAGGAGGCTTTAAACTATAAGAAAGTAAGTATTTTAAGTAGGTGAATTTAATTGTAATTATTAAATTAGTTTGAATATAAACTATAAGTGTACAAATCGCCCGTCATTCTCTTTGAGACAAGTCGAAACAAAGTAGAGGTACCTGAAGGTGTCTCTGAAGATGTAGCTGTAGTATTTCATTTACGTTGAGAAGGTCTTGTAAGAGTGTCTTTAGTATTATAGTGGGTGATAGTGGATAGTACTGTAAAGGAAAGTAGAAGTTAATGGTTAGAGTTAATTAAAGTAGGTACCTTTTGTGTCAGGGATAGTTCAAAGTAATAATTATTAATAGGTCTAGAAATTTTTTGAGTTAAAAAATTAATATATCTTTATAGAAGTAAAGAATGAATATTGTTTTAGTGGTGAAAATCTTTCGAAAATTTAGGTAGCTAGTTGATTAAAAAATTATTTTAGGTATGTGTCTGTAGGATATGTAGAGTGAAAGGGTAAGCTTTTTGCTAGTAGAGTAAGATATGTCAGAGAATGTCTAAGATTAGGCTTATAAATAGCTATATTTGTAGGTTGTTATAAATAATTTATTTGTTAAATTTGTTATCTATATAATTATTGGTTTAGTTAGTAAATAAATATCTAATATAAATAATGAGTTTATGAGTATTTAAGTGAGATATATATAAAGAATTTGGCTATTATTTTTTGGCTGTTTAACAAAAACATTTCTTTATGCAGATATAAAGTACGGCCTGCCCAATGATATTGAATGGCTGCGGTATTTTGACCGTGCTAAGGTAGCAGAATAGTTTGTTCTTTAATTGGGAGTTGGTATGAAGGGTTACACAAAGAATATCTTTTAAGTTAAATTAAGTAAATTAAGGTTTAAGTCAAAACGCTTAAATAATGTAAAGGGACGATAAGACCCTAAAAGCTTTATTTATTAATTTATAAATTAATTATATTGTGAAAATATGTAGTTAGTAAGATTAGCTGGGGAAGTGGTTTTAAGTAATTAAAATTTAATTATACTAAGGATTAGGGTACACGGTCTTATATATAAGAGTTGTTGGATAGAGTTACTTTAGGGATAACAGCGCAATGGTTTTGGAGAGTTCTTATTTATAATATTATGTGCGACCTCGATGTTGAATTAAAGATATCTTAAGGGGGCAGAAAACTTATAAGAGGGTTTGTTCAACCTTTAAATTTTTACATGATTTGAGTTCAAACCGGTTTAAGCCAGGTTGGGTTCTATCTTTTACTAAATAAGATTTACTTTAGTACGAGAGGGCCAAGTAGGTTTAATAATTATTGTTTAGGCGGATTTAGCGCATTAGATTTAGGATCTAATTATGAGTAGGTTCAGGCAATATAAGTAAGTATTATTTAAGTAGTTCAATAAGAATATTGTAGTGAAGTTACAAAGGTGCTTTTTCTTAAATATAAATAGGCTTTATGGTGTAGTAAACATGTCAAATTGCAGATTTGAAGATGAGGTCTAAAGTCAAAATTACCTCTACGGAGGCCCCCCCCCATGCATTAAATTGCATGGGGGGGGAGGGGGGGGGCCTGGTAAATTAGGAATTTTTTTGTAAATTTATATTGATAGAACTATTATAATTAATTAATATTTATTTTAAATTATTTTCTCTACAATTGAAGTTTAATAATTAAATTTTCATATATAGCATAAAGATCGATCTCCTATTGAATATAGAAATCTCTTCATGAAAATAAGAGATAGAAGATTTCTGATAGGAGATCGATCTAATTACATAATCTTATTGAGTCTTATTTGTAAAGATATATTTAATTTTATTGAATAAGTAAATATATAGAGATTTATAGTAGAACAATATTTATATATAAATATTTAATCTTTATTACTTTGGTAATAGTATATTAAACTTAATTATAAAAAAAAAAAAAAATAAATCTAAGGGGACCTTTTTAGAAATTTGGAAGATTTCCAGTTTATTATAACATAAGATTTATTGAGTAAATAATAATTTGTAGAGATTACCAAAAGGATAACCATACATAGATTTTAAATCTATCACATTTTCTGTCATATTGGTATTAAGGTTTAGTTAGTAAAGGTATAAGAGGGTACCTGTGATCAGCTGGAGGGGTAAAATGAGTTCACTCTAATGAAGGCCTTAGATTCAAAGGGAATAAAACGGGACGTTTGGCAATGAAGGCTTCTGTTAAGGCTAAAGTGAACAGAAGGAGGGCTAATAGGGACAAATAAGAGCCTAGTGAGGAGACTATATTTCAGGCTGCGAATGAGTCTGGAAAATCTGAGTATCGTCGAGGTATTCCTCTCAATCCTAGGAAGTGTTGAGGGAAGAATGTGAGGTTTACTCCAGTAAATATTATGAGAAAATGTATTTTTATGATTGTTGGATTTAGAGAGAACCCTGATAGTAATGGGAATCAGTGAGCAAATCCACCAAAAATACCAAATACAGCCCCTATTGATAGGACATAATGAAAATGAGCAACTACATAGTAAGTATCGTGTAGAACGATATCAATAGATGAGTTAGCTAGTATAACTCCAGTTAATCCTCCTGTAGTAAATAGGAAAATGAAGCCTAGGGCTCATATAAGGGACGGAGTGAAGCTAAGTTTACTTCCTGCTAGAGTACCTAGTCAACTAAAAATTTTGATTCCTGTGGGGACTGCAATAATTATGGTAGCTGATGTAAAGTAAGCTCGGGTGTCTACATCTATTCCTACGGTAAATATATGGTGGGCTCATACAATAAAGCCTAGAATACCGATAGCAGATATAGCGTAGATTATACCTAATGTGCCAAAAGGCTCTTTTTTCCCCGATTCTTGTGCAACAATGTGAGAAATTATACCGAAAGCAGGTAAAATTAAAATGTATACTTCAGGATGGCCAAAGAATCAAAATAGGTGTTGGTATAGAATAGGATCTCCACCTCCTCTAGGGTCAAAGAAAGAGGTATTTAGGTTACGGTCAGTTAATAATATAGTAACGGCCCCTGCTAGTACTGGCAGGGAGAGAAGTAATAAAATAGTAGTAATAAAAATTGATCATACAAATAAAGGCATTTGGTCTAGTCGTATACCTGGGCTACGAACATTAATGATTGTGGAAATAAAATTAACAGCACCTAAAATAGAAGAAGCCCCAGCTAGGTGTAATGAGAAGATGGCTATATCTACGGAGGCTCCACTATGTCCTAATGAATCGGCTAGGGGAGGGTAGAGAGTTCATCCTGTGCCTACTCCTCTTTCAATAGCTCTACTAAGTAGAAGTAAGGCTAATGAAGGAGGTAGGAGTCAGAACCTTATATTATTTATACGAGGGAAAGCTATATCAGGTCTACCGAGCATTAATGGAACAAGTCAATTACCAAATCCTCCAATTATAATAGGTATCACTATAAAGAAAATTATTACTAAGGCGTGAGCTGTTACTATAACGTTATAAGTTTGATCGTTTTCAATAAGATTACCTGGCACTCTAAGTTCAGAGCGAATAATTACTCTAAGAGAGGTTCCTAAGGCTCTTGCTCAGGCTCCTAGTATAAAATATAGGGTTCCGATATCTTTATGGTTAGTTGAGAAGAATCATCGTTGAAT